GTAGTGGGGGACAGAAAAAAAAGAATCAGGAAAATTTACTTGGGTTTACGAGGATTTAGAATCAATAATTTATTCACAATTCGTTGTAAATTCGATTCTTTCTTATTATTATTTTTATTCATTATTTCTTTTCCTTATTTATCCCCAGCCATTTATTCTTTCCCTCCCTATTATGTCGGCCAAAATTGATGAAACTCTAACTTTTGAATGTGAAACGGGTAATTATCATACTTTTTGTCCCATTAGCTGTGTATCCTGGTTGTATCAAAAGATTGAAGACAGTTTCTTTTTGGTGGTGGGCACAAAAACATGTGGTTATTTTTTGCAAAATGCACTTGGAGTTATGATTTTTGCAGAACCCCGCTATGCAATGGCAGAATTAGAAGAAGGAGATATCTCGGCCCATTTGAACGATTATGGGGAATTGAGAACGCTTTGTATTCGGATAAAAAAAGATAGAGACCCCAGCGTAATAATATGGATAGGCACTTGTACTACAGAAATAATCAAAATGGATTTGGAAGGTATGGCACCCAAATTGGAATATGAAATTGGAGTACCAATTTTAGTGGCAAGAGCCAATGGACTGGATTATGCTTTTACTCAGGGAGAAGATACTGTGTTAGCTGTAATGGCACATCGTTGTCCAGAACAGGAATTCCCCATTGGTGAATCAAAAAAAACTATAAAAAAAACAAATTTATTCCCTTTTCCTCTTCTTAAGGAAAATAAATTGGTGGAATATGCAAATCATCCTCCCTTAGTTATTTTTGGGTCTTTACCTTCGAATTTGGTCTCTCAACTTGATACAGAATTAAGACGCCAATTCATCAAGGTATCAGGTTGGTTGCCCGCTCAGAGATATGCCGATCTTCCATCACTGGGTGATGGAGTTTATGTTTGTGGCGTTAACCCATTTTTGAGTCGTACAGCAACAACTTTGATAAGACGAAAAAAATGTGAATTAATCGTAGCTCCTTTTCCTATTGGTCCGGACGGAACGCGTGCTTGGATCGAAAAGATTTGTCCTGTATTTGGTATTGAGACTCAGAGTCTGGAGGAAAGAGAGGAACGGATATGGGAGAGTTTAAAGGATTATCTTGATTTGGTACGCGGTAAATCTGTCTTTTTCATGGGAGATAATCTACTAGAAATATCTCTAGCAAGATTCTTAATCAGATGTGGTATGATTGTTTATGAAATTGGTATTCCATATATGGATAAACGGTATCAGGCTGCTGAATTAGCACTTTTACAAGATACATGTATAAGAATGTGTATACCAATACCACGAATTGTCGAAAAACCAGACAATTCAAATCAGATACGACGTATGCGCGAGCTACAACCCGACTTAGCCATCACCGGAATGGCTCATGCTAACCCGTTAGGGGCAAGAGGAATTGGTACTAAATGGTCAGTTGAATTTACTTTTGCCCAGATTCATGGATTTGCCAATGCGAGAGATGTACTTGAATTGGTTACCCGCCCTCTACGACGTAACGAAAATTTAGATAACTTGGATCGGACCACCTTGGTCAGAAAGAACAACGAGTTCTATACCAGTACTCCTAGATAAAATAACAGAAAATATATGGCATATACAGATATTTTCTGTTATAATATCTATTCTAAATAGATTTTCTATATGTTAGATATGGGAATCTATTCTGTTAAATCGAATTTATGGATGTATAAAATGATAACTATTCCTATCTGTATCTCCCATATATATGGGGGATACCAGTTATTCTATTCCTACTTTTCATTCTTTTATTCCGATCCTACTTTTTATTCTTTTATTCCAATCAAGAGGGAGTTTAAATATGATATTCGATATGATAAGAGTACTTGGTTTACTATGGAATCCATTATCATCATGGATAGAAGTCTCAGGTCCGATCATTTTATTTGGGCTATATTATGGATTTCTCACTACATTGCCTTTTGGTCCCTCTCAAATCTATTCTCTGAGATCTTTCTTTTTGGGAGAAACTATCTATGGTATAATAGCTATAAGTGGTTCTATTATGGGACAATTAATAGTCTTTTTGTCCATGTACTATTCGCCCATCTATGCAGCGTTGTGGAAACCTCACGCAATAACTTTAATGTTCTTACCATATATGTTTTTTCGTTTTTATAAAATTAGCAAAGAACCTTCAAGTTCTGAATCTCTGCACCCCATAAATTCGATCAACAATCCAAAAATTATAAATATATTTATGGGTGGTCTAATTCTTCAATTGTTTAATCCCATTCTTTTAGCAAATCCTGTATTAACAAGACTGGTGAACCTCTTTCTTTTTCGTTACAGCGATAATATATCATTTGTTATAAGTAGTTTTTGCGGTTGGTTGGGTGGTCATATTCTATTCATCATTTTTACTAAATTGGTATCTGTCCGTATAGAACGTAATTCACCTATCGACTATACTATATTAAGACGTTATATCCATCGAACCTTTAGTCTACTTCTTCTTTATTATTGTTTAGCCTATTTAGGTAGAGCTCCATTACCTTTTCTTAAAAAGATAAATGATGAAATCGGTGACAAAAATGATAGCTCTGTGGCTAGAGATGATAGCTCTGTGGCTAGAGATGAAGATGATAGCTCTGTGGCTAGAGATGAAGATGATAGCTCTGTGGCTAGAGATGAAGATGATAGCTCTCTGGCTAGAGATGAAGATGATAGCTTTGTGGCTAGAGATGCAGATGATAGCTTTGTGGCTAGAGATGCAGATGATAGCTTTGTGGCTAGAGATGAAGATGATAGCTTTGTGGCTAGAGATGAAGATGATAGCTTTGTGGCTAGAGATGAAGATGATAGCTCTGGGGCTGTGACTAGAAATATTAAAAAACTTAAAGGACTTCTGAAGGAAGAAAAATTATCATGGTTCAAGCAACCATGGCCTATTATGTTCTTTGATCATAATAGAGCTTATCGACCGATACGATATATTGGTAATAGACCATTTACTGAACTAGGTCCTGTGAGGACCGAAGTCTCTCAATATTTTTTTGGCACATATTCGAGTGATGGAAAACAAAGAATATCTTTTACGTTTTTACCCAGTGTATTGGTCCTTGGGGAAAAGCTAGAGAAATATAGAGATCTTTCAGATACTTCTTGCTCATCTGAGGATCCTTATCATAGATGGATCCATACCATGAAAAGAAGAAGAGATTATTTAGGGAATGAATTTTCGGATCGAGTGAAAGCTTTAAGCAATGGATCTTCTGTTGGAAATGTTATGGAAATGAGAGTTCAATTCTCCAATTCTCAGGGAGATTCTTTTACTGAAATGTATGATCCATTCCTTAATGGGGCATTCCGTGGAACAATAAACCAATTAGAGTCCCCCCGAATGCTGAACGATTCAATTATTTCAAATCTTTCGGACTTTATAGAGGTATTTATGAAAGACCGTAAAGAGGGATTCCCAAATGATCCATTTGGGCATGGGTACCATATCTCTCATAATTGGCAGGAATTGGAACACGAAAGCTTTCGACTACCCTGGGAACCCTTACCTACAGATACTGTTCGTTCGCTCATTCCGATCACTAAATCATCGGAAAGAGTAAAAGTTGAACCTATTTCGAAACGGCTTTATCTATTAGCAGAACGAATAATTCCAAATAAAGCAAGTAAGATCTTTGAAGAGTATTTTTCTAATATGGATTCTTCGAATATAGATCCTTCTTTTGGTAACCTGATCTATCCAAAAGATTTGTTGAAAATGCCTTCTGATCAGATCCAAGAGATCTATGCAAAAGATGATGATTCGTCGATACATTTATTGTGGTTGGAAATAGCCCTTCGAGTAGCCTATATAGATATTGTACCGGAAATTGCTTCATGTAATGAACGAATCTACACAAACTATTTGATAAATATTTACAGCCAAATCGACGGTAGAAACGTTGCGCCCACAGGTACCATAAAATGGGAATTGATTATTGATCTTTTTACTACGGAACAGAAGGTTACTTCGGAACAGATTTTCTTTTTCGAGTCTTTGGCGCAACACGAGTGGACAATACTACGAAAATTTCGTGGGAATGTATCTACGGATGATTCAACACAAAAGAAAGATTTTCTTACCCTTTACAAAGAAATACTATTAAATGAACCTCTCCAAATTAGAGAGATTCGGAAACATGTGCCTCGATGGTCCTCCGGTTTGATGATGGACGAATATGATGATCTAACCTCACCTCTAACCACAACGAGTAGGATTCGTTCAAGAAAGGTCAGAAGTACACTGACTTTTAATTTTGGGCAAAGCCAAAGCCAAGTAGTTATGAAACGTTATTTTGACGAGTCAGATTATCGTCGGAGCTTAATCAGAGGATCCATACGTGCTCAAAGACGTAAAATTATGATATGGAAGAGGATACAACCGAATGCACATTCCTTTTTCTTTTTGGTAAGAATGGAAATACCCGATGATCCTAAAGATTATTACGACACGTCCGATTCTTATTCTGATAGAGTTAGAGAATTTAGGGAGCAACAAAAGAGAGAACAACAAAAGAGGGAACAACAAAAGAGGGAACAACAAAAGAAAGTTGTCAAGTACCGTTACAGTTCGACACCGGTCCCCTCCAGTTCGACAATCGTTGAGGCCTTATGTGCAGTGTGGACGGAATTGAACCATGTAAGAGGTTTCTTATTAGTGGCTCAATCAATTCTTAGAAAACGTATAGTATTACCATCACTCATAATAGCCAAAAATATTGGTCGTATATTATTATTTCAAGTCCCCGAATTTTCCGAAGATTGGGAAGAACTGAGGAGAGAAGTGCATATCAGATGCGCTCCTGATGGTACCGAATTTTCCGAAACAGAATTCCCAGACAAATGGAAAAAAAATGGTATGCAGATAAAGCTTCTATTTCCTTTTCGTTTGAAGCCTTGGCATAGATCCAAACTCCGATTCGAGAAAAGATTGCGTTGGAGTTATTTAACGGTCTTTGGATTTGAAACTGAAGTACCTTATGGTGATCCAAATCCAAAACTAGGACCTTTTTCCAAATTTTTTCAACCTATCTTCAAAAAATTGATCTTCCAAAATTTGAAAGGAGGATTGATCATTTTCAAAAAATTGAAAAGAGGATTGAGGAGAGAATTGATTATCTTCAAAAAATTGAAGATACAATTGATGGGGTCTACAGGAATAGGACGCGTTCCACGAGTTAGATATATAGACAAGAGCGAACTGAATGACCGGATACAAAATCAATTACTGAGTGAGACTACCCCTATGGGTAGTGCAAATGATTCACCAGTACTGAGTGAGACTACCCCTATGGGTAGTGCAAATGATTCACCAGAAGTTAATGATCAATTTGGATATAGAACCCGAACAATTAATGTTAAAGATCCAGATGATTGGACGACCACAATGAAGGAGCAGATCGAATCTATCGCGAGCATAAATAGCTCTCCTATAACCGGAATATCTCTGGTGGATTCAGAGATTAATAAGGGGAGTTTCAATATGTTAGGATCAATATTCAAAAAGCGATTGGTTCAGATTCGGCGAATACCTGGTCGATTTCGAAATAAAAGCGTCCAATTAATTCGAAAAAAGTTATATTCAATGAAATTAATTCAACTTTTTATCAAAAGAATGGACCGAGATCTTTTACCAAGTGTTATTCATTTCATCGGGTCAAATATAAAAATTTGGATTCGATCCGCTTGGATCCGATCCACAGGGAATATAGCAACAATTTACGGACGAATATTCATTGATATTTCAAGAATAAATAGAGGTAAAAATACCAACTACTATTCGATAAACAACAACATAAAAGATTTTGAAATTCGTCCTGATCGAAACATTTTCTCAATGTCCCAAGCATATGTATTTCACAAGATATGGCAGATAAGGACAATGAACAGTTCCTATTCAAAGTATTTATTAGAATCTCGAGCCCAAGCATCATATCCCTTGATCAAAAAGAAGATCAAAGAATTATTAGATGTACAAATAATATTGGATCACGAGAAACCACAAGATCTGAAGGAGAATGACTGGAAACAATGGTTGAGATGTTTTGACCGGTACAATTTATCCCCACAGCTATGGTCTAGGATAAACCCACGGAAATGGAGAAATAGAGTCAGTAAGCAATGTATGTGCTATGAAGAACGTCCCTATGAACAACAAAAAGAACAACAAAAAGACTCTATATTTCCAGCTGTGATGGAACCTTCTTTGAGACTACTTCGGAAAATAAACAAACGTTACAGATATGATCTCTTATCATATAGTTATCTCAATTCGACAAAAGATTTGGATATTTTAAATTTGAAAAATATACCAAATGATCAAGATATAACCGATCGTGAAGAAATTCTCAATGATCAAGATATGACCGATCCTGAAGGAATTTTCAATGATCAAGATATGACCGATCCTGAAGGAATTCTCAATGATCAAGATATGACCGATCATGAAGGAATTCTCAATGATCAAGATATGACCGATCATGAAGGAATTCTCAGGGAAAAGATTATTAGTGATATTACTGATCGTGAAGGAATTTTCAGGGAAAAGGTTATTCGTTATATTATTGAGGAGGATTGGAAACGTACCGATTTCAATATCGTGAATAGTCCTCGCTCTACTATTGCTATTTACGATGGTATACGTTCTTGTACTTCCGATCATAAAACAATGATTGACAGGCAGAAGACTGATTTTATTACGAATCAGGAGGAGATTGATGAAACGCGAAAGGAAAATGTTGGGATTATGGAGTCTCCGGAAATCAAGAAGAGAGGATCCGGAATGGAGTCTCCGGAAATCGAGAAGAGAGGATCCGGATTAGATCTAAAATTCTGGTTATTCCCAGAACTTTTGGGAATCCATAATATATATGACACTAAATTGAAGCCCATACCAGTAAAATCGTTGTTAAAAGAAGAACAAGACCGGAAAAAGATGGAGGAGGAGGAAGAACGGGAAGAAACAAAAACTGGTAAAGTGGAAGATAAACAAACTGGTAAAGTAGAAGATGGAAAAACTGGTAAAGTAGAAGATGGAAAAACTGGTAAAGCGGAAGATAAACAAACTAGTAAAGTAGAAGATGGAAAAACTGGTAAAGTGGAAGATAAACAAACTAGTAAAGTAGAAGATGGAAAAACTGGTAAAGTGGAAGATAAACAAACTAGTAAAGTAGAAGATGGAAAAACTGGTAAAGTGGAAGATGGAAAAACTGGTAAAGTGGAAGATGGAAAAACTGGTAAAGTGGAAGATGGAAAAACTGGTAAAGTTTTTTATCAATACAAAGTTGTAAAAACGATAGGAGAACAAAATTTATACAAGCTGTCGGATATTAACAGGGTTATGTCCGGAATTAAAGATTCGGAACAATATTTTTTGACCAATATGGAAGAAGGAAATATTAACCTGAATCTATTGTTACTTCTTATTGAGGTTCAGAAGAATAGCAATGAAAATGAAATACGGGGGGATAATATTATTCGGGAGGATGCTCCGAGAAAGATAAGCAGTGGATATGAAAGATGGGGAGATAAAAAAGTAGTGGTCTCCGAACCATATCGTTTATCAAGCATACTGGATGACCAATTCCTGATGTATAAAATCGTAAGTATTTCATTGAAGTTAAAAAATAGAGGCGGGGAATGGATAGATGGAAATCTTTATGATGGATCTGTGCAATGCGGTAAAATTCTGGGGGATGGAAAAAACATTTTGAGTTCCCTCAATTTAGAAGATATTTTGCTTCCAAAACGTCGCAGAGAATTTCGAATCCTGAATCGGTTTGATCCAGAGAACGATAATGTAGGATTTTCCAATGGAAAAGACATACAAAATGATGAAGAACTCATGGAAAGAGACCAAAATCTTAGCGCAGATACAACACAAATAATTAAACGTTTTCTTTGGCCTAGCTATCGATTAGAAGATCTTATTTGCATGAATAGATATTGGTTCAATACAAATGATGGGAGTCGATCCGCGATGTTGAGAATACGTATGTATCCCCTAACTTTCAATTGATAGATTTTTTGCTTAAATAAAGAAAAGAATAGATTTATTCAATGGAGTTTCAGGATATGCATGCCCAAAATTGAACCAATCTGTTCGTTTCGTTTCATCAAGGTGAAACGATTCTACATCTCGTATCGTATTTTGCCATAGGTCCAAAACCAGATGTTCCTCCAAGAAGATAGAAAGAATCCGACCAATTTTTATTCAATAGAATAGAAATGGTCGGAACGAATCAGAATTATTATATGGACCATTAACATGAAAGAATAGATCTAATTCTTTTTTCTGACTCGAGAAAAAAAATTCCATTCAACTCCGGGAAAATTTGTTTTTTATGATCAAGAATTTGTCTATTAGTTCGTCTCTGATTCCTGAGAAACAGAGAGGATCTGTTGAATCTCAGGTATTTTTTTTAACCAATCGGGTCCTAAGACTTACCCAACATCTGCAATTGCACGGAAAAGACTATTCTTCCCAAAGGGGTTTGTGGAAAATTTTGGGCAAACGTAAGCAACTTCTGGTTTATCTCTCCAAGAGGGATAAACTTCGTTACGACGATTTAATTGGTCGATTAGGTATTCGTGGGCTAAAAACTCGTTAATTTCGAAGTTTTCAATTTCAATTTTTAGAGATCCCAAATTCCAATTAGTCGTTATTTCTTTTGTTCTCATTTATAAAACGACCCGGAGAGGGGTGACATATGACCATGCTTGCTACAGAGAAAGACCCCCTGATGGTAAGTATGGGTCCTCATTATTCATCGATGCACGGTGTTCTTCGACTTATTGCTAGATAGTATTTATTGACTGTGAACCTCTATCAGATTATTTACATAGGGGGGAATAATAGATAAAATTGTTTAGAACCAAACAATTGTCCAATATCTCCCCTATGTAACGCAATGGGATTATTTAGCTACTATGTTAGCAGAGGTAATAACGGTAAATGCGCCGAAAAGATCGATCGGGAAATATGTATATCAAAGGACTAGCTATAGCAGAGTGATTATGCTAGAGTTGGATTTTATAGCTTCTCATTTTTTATAGCCTGGGCTTTTCATAGCGGATATCGGTGTGCAAACTCTTCTTATATTTTTAACAAACTCCCTTCTCTTATATTTTCGGATAAAGGGACATGATATATTATCTCTTTATGTTACAGATATGCGAATAATGCATAATCATTATATCACATGAATCGTTTACCTAGACTATGAAATATCCCCGATCCCATCCCCATAAGAACGATTTCGTGGATGAATACACTTCAGATTCTTTCAAAATTACTTGTGGAGTATACATGTATGTCTGATCAATCTACCCATTGTTGATTGGAAAATTGGAAGATATATTGGGAAAAACCATTGGGAATTTACAGTATTTATTCTGGAATTTGTATCTTTTATTATCGATCAGAATCTATTATTGACCAATGGAATTATATATAAGTTCATTTAATTCCCAGATCCATTGCAATACAAATATTTAAATCCGATTAGGTAGGTATGTAGATGAGAAATAGAATTCTATTTCTCATCTTATAATGGAAAGATCATTAGATAATGGAAAATAAAAAACAGAACTTTTGTATCTGAGAATATAAAGGTATAAGGAGTTTATCTATGTTGATCTATGCTCGAGCATACACTCGAGTTCAATATTTATTGGTATTTATCTGGTCACGATTCGGAACATGGTTAGAGCACTTATGTTTTGCCAATACTGCATGCAGTCGATCCAGATCCAGTAGCATTTTCGGATTATCTTAGAATATACTCGGTGAGTAAAGGGGGACTATCAATTTTTGTTATAACTATTGCAACCGCCGAAGCAGCTATTTCATCAGCTGCTGTTCTGGCAATACATCGTATCATATAATCGACTCGTATCAATTTCATTTTTCGAAATGGTGATAGAGTATCGTATATATTATCTATATATTAGTAATTAGTATATCTCTTCCTATCCAAAAAGATGATGGGTATATCTCAAAAGATGTATCTGTTCTATATGACCAGAATATATCGAAATCTCTATAGCATTATGATCGATCAAAAACATGATTGATCCATATAAAACTCATTATGAAAATTACCTGTCATGATTGGACCATATTCGAGGTGATCTGGAGGGATCGAAATGATACAAATATCTTTGTCCCATTGAAAAAAGACAGAACCTGAACATATCGGTTCCAAATATAATTGATAGTACAATTATTTATTTGTTTTATATTCATAATATCCCGTTATTATACATCTTTATTGGGCATATATTAGAAGATTTGGCTATATATGATCTTATCAAATTGAAAACTTTTTACTAATTAATGGAGATCCAATGGCACATTCGGTCAAAATTTATGATACATGTATTGGTTGTACCCAATGCGTACGAGCTTGTCCCACAGATGTATTGGAAATGATACCTTGGGAAGGATGTAAAGCTAAGCAAATTGCTTCTGCTCCAAGAACAGAAGACTGCGTAGGTTGTAAGCGGTGCGAATCCGCTTGTCCAACAGATTTCTTGAGTGTACGTGTTTATTTATGGCATGAGACAACTCGCAGTATGGGTCTAGCTTACTGATCAATATGCACAATAAAAAAGGTTAAATCCATTTTTCATTCTTTTTTTTTTCTCCACGGATAAAAACCCATACTCGAGATCTTGGATCAAGTATGGGTTTTTATAGAGAGAGATGGAAAGTGTCTTCTATTTCTATAATGAGCGAATTACCTTAGCTCGGTCAACAATATTTGTTTGTTAGTTCGCCCATATCTGCAGATTCCTTAATCCCATTATTTCTCCACCCATAGAGGGAGGGAATGAGCTGATTCAATGGTATACTCTAGGTATTTGTTTACTAGAACTCCTTACCTATATATTTCGTTACCATTTCCGATTCGATAATTAATTGATAAAATTAAAAAAAAAAAAGAAAGATTATAACTGGATAGATCTTATTTATTTTCATTCCATTGGACCTATTTGACGGGATTTGTTACCACTTTGGCGATTTCAGTTGCTTGGCCAGTTACTCAAAATCCTCGATCGTTTAATTTACTAATTGATATTAGCGATGTAAGGTGACCAATTAGGATCATTTGCTTCTCGAGATACTATACTTTTCTTTACTATGCGGGAACTGCAATTTCCCTTCACCCACTTCCCGTGCGGAAGGGGGGAGGGAAGACGTTTCTATTTGGCCACAAAGTTCATTTTTTACACTGCGGATGGTTCTATTTTTCCCCTAATTGGAGCGAGCTTTAAGTATGGGTCTCAGGGATCTTATGGACCAACATTTGGTTCAGGAATATTGGATAATAAATATTATCCCGTAATACTATAAATCAAATTCTATTTAGGGTTCTTCATCGCTTATGCAATCAAATTGCCAATTTTTCCCTTACATACCTGGTTACCTGATACTCATGGGTATAGTACATTTATGCTTCAGTAACCGGAGTTCCATTGAAAATGATATGGGTTAATCCGAACATGGAATTGCTACCTCATGCTCATTTTATTTTTATTTTCGCTGTGGTTGGTAATGATAGGAGCGGTTCAAACGGATTCTGGACCAAGATATTTTTTTATTTTTTATATTGATCTGTCTCTTTCTACCCATAATAGGTATTGGTGCTTATCCCGATCCAGTTCTCTTTCTTTCTATCGGATGATGGGATGGGGTAGAAGTTAGTTCATCTCGATCCTTCCTTCCATCCATGAAATGAATGGCAAAAAATTATTTTTGTACTTTCCAGATGGATTGTTAGCTATATAATATAATTAATGGATCCAATTCTCTTTTTTTTTTTTCTTTTGAGAGATTAATGGAGCAAACTTTTTTATTTTTATCTAATATAGTTCAAGTTATTTCAAAGATTGATTATAGAATGATGGAATCACTACTTGAAATAACTTGGACCAGTTATTGATGTTACTTATTAATTACATAAAGAAACTGGATCGAATCTATCCTTTTTTCCCTCCGGGAATTCGGTCCATTTATGGTTCTATGTTAGATCAACCATCCATAGCTGTGTAATCCTATTCCTAATAGATCGACCCCCAAATAACGGATCCAAACTATAAAAAATCCTAAAGAAGCCACAATTGCCGGTTCCTCACCCTGCCAACCCTTATTCATTCTAGTATGCAGATAAATTGCGAATATGGTCCAAGTAATTAATGCCCAAGTTTCTTTTGGATCCCAGCTCCAATAAGATCCCCATGCTTCATTGGCCCATATTGCTCCAGAAAGAGTACCTATGGTTGAAAGAGAAAAACCAAGACCAATCGCACGATAACTCCAATGATCTAATTGTTTGATCAATTTACATTTACGATAATTCGTTGATGAAAAAGAAAAAGTGTATTTCAAATCACTTTTTTGTTTTTCATGTGAATAAAAATTTTCATTGGGAAGAAAGGATCGGAAAGATAAATTGTCCATCGCACCGAGAAGAACCTGTCTATTTACTCCGGACATAATCACTAGAAGAGCTATTGATGCTAGGGATCCGCATAAAAGGGTTGCATAGCTGAACAATATCATACTTACATGCATCATTGACCAATGAGATTGTAGCGCGGGTACCAACATTCCGGATCGTTGCATTTCCTCCGGAAGACCTAAAGTAGCAAAACCGTGAGTTAACATAGCACTTGGCGCGGTGATTGCACCTAACCACCGATCATCTCGGCTCCGTACTTCTAGAACTATATGGAGCACGGATGAACTCCAGGAAAGGAACATGAATGATTCGTACAAATTACTCAACGGTAAATGTCCCGAATAAAGCCAACGAGTAATTAATAATCCCGTTGTACAAAGAAAAGTAACTATCATGCCCTTTCCTCCCGAACTACTTAGTCCTTCAATTTTATAAACTAAGGTTCCCCAATAAATGAGAGTGACAACCAAAATGAGAGAAAAAGAGATATGAGCCAATATATGTTCTAAAGTTATGAATATCATAATAAACCCATTTATTCATTTTATTTCCGAATGAGATCTATGATGAAAAGATAGAATCGATTTATAACAATCGAAATAGATTCAACAGATATTGCTACATAGGAAGAAGTGATTGATGGGATCTTCCTGAAAAAATGCCGCCACTCGGATTTGAACCGAGATGCTCTCGCACTGCTTCCTAAGAGCAGCGTGTCTACCAATTTCACCATGGCGGCTTCGTAGAGACCATACTAGCTTATTTACACCAGATCGTCAATGTTATGGAACGTGTCTAGCAGAAGGAGTAATTTGTGAATATAACATATGTCCAAAGAAAATATAAGTTCGGGCATTGACATTTGAATCAATTTTATTTTGGTTTGTTGATGGTTATAACGGAGCATAGCGCAGCTTGGTAGCGTGCCATCTTGGGGTGATGGAGGTCGTGGGTTCAAATCCCGCTGCTCCGAAAGAGAATAAGGAAATAGTAGCGTTATCGGACAAGGAATATCTGTCAATTTTTGCTCACGATGGGAAGAATCGGAGCAGCTAGATTCCAAACAATAAAGAGAGATACATGGTTATATCATCACTTTCCAATCTTTTTGATTGGATGGTTTTATTAGATACATATCTAGAACGAAACTATGTTTCTGATCCATGATCTCCCGTATGATCATTCTCCAATATTTTGTTGGACTTTCAAATTTTAGGGGAGACATCCAAATATATAGCTCGCAATAATATTACATACGGGCTAATATTACTATATAAAGGCTGCTAATGAAAGAATTGATCCTATTTTGAGTTACTGAGACGTAGAAAGGGATTTAATTAATAGAATAAAAAGTTGCATTAGATTACGCACCTATTTTTTGGTCAACTTTTTTTATGTATCTCTGCCACAATTTGGGCATTATGCATTATAAATGGTAGAAATACAAAGAAAGATGATGACTTTGAGTTCTCCTAAAGGATTTTTTTCTATCCAACCATAAAGGAGGGAAAGAAAGGAGGGAAAGACTGGGTCCAGAGATGAATCATTGGGAGGAGCAGAAGCAGAAGAAGGATGAATAAAGATATCTGGAACTACAAACTAGTAATTATTCGCCATAGAGCAATAACCTGCATCTATTACGAAATGCACGAGCGCGATTCCATAATAAAAGAATAAAATCCCTATGCATTATTTCGTAGGTTCTGTGCCATTATTTATCAAAAATAAGAAATCGTTTCGATCCTAGTTTCGGATCGGAATGGATGGATTGGGATGTTTATAAGGTTGAGCTACCGGAAATGTAGCATAATGGTAATGCTGAAGTGGATCCTTACAAAAAATGATGAACTCTAATCTCTTTCTAGATTATTGATAAATTCCCCATTTCTCCAGATTAGCTGAAGGGAAGTACTGGAGTGGTGGAACTAATTAATGACCGTGTCCTTTTCGTACGACCACCCTTGGGAGTACCCGAAGAAAATGATTTATTTCGCATCACTATTCTCCAGGGTCCTGGAAGGTGGTGTCATATATTCCCTCGTGTTGTGCTACGGATCATCCAAATAAAAATTGACATCAATTTATTTTGATGATCCGTAGGAATCATCATTGGCTATGCAATAAAAGCTTTTTGAATGACCAGTGGAGATAGACTTAGCTAAAGAAAAAGCTTTTATTGCGGCCCGATATGCTTTTCCCTTCCAAACATTTTTACGAATTCTTTTCCTAGATCTAGAAGTACGCTTTTTCGGAACTGCCATAATGAACAATGGGTTTAATTCATATATTGTGATGTGAAAGACATCTTATTTATTGAATTTATTCATTTCTATCGTAGAGAACTCCGTTCTTTATCGGAATCTGCTGCAAATTGAATCAATCCATTCTCTCGACAAAAACGGAAAATAAATAATAATGGAATCTACCAATTGAAATTTCAAGGTCAATTTCCATGATATATTTTCATCCATTTTATAGAATATATTCATATAACAATCGATATCGAAAAATATCTTTCTTTCGTTTACCTAACTAGATTTTGTTATCTTTAGAGCAAAATAATCCATTATCTTGATCTTCAGATGATAATCCGTATCAGAGTTGAATAGATTATAACTAGGCCTAGTCATCAATATACCATAGTAATCTGTTCTTTCAGAATAATATTTTTTATTAATTAGACGCGATTTTCGAGTATTTTCTGTGCTGCTAATGTAAGTACTACTACACCTTTGATCAAAAAATATGGATTGCTTTTACGTAGATTGCGTAAAAGTAACGTACTGACAATCAATTCTAAGGTCAAAGAGCTTTATAAGGCACTCCCGATGGGAAAGGATTTGAATTAAAAATCTCACCAAATTGGATTTGGTCCATGGATTGCATAGAAATTGATAGCTTTGTATCTCCTCCAATTTCACTATCCAGGATCTTCTTTTTTTTTTTCATTTTTTACCCTCCCCTTCTTTTTTTTTCATCCCAATAAATAGACTATATCATATCATATTGATTTTAATATAATTGAAAGCTCATGCCAATCACTCGACTCACTACTAATATATGATATAAATATCAATATTGAATGAAATGAACAGAAACCCTTTTTGTTCATTATGACAATTTGCATATCTTCCAATTGAAATATCCAGCTCTCTCTATTTTGGTCATTTCATTTCTTCTTTACCCCAATAAAAGGGAAAAAAAATAGAATTACCATGAAAAAGCTCGTGTAAATGACATGAGCCTCTGGAGTGAAGAAAACTATAAGAGAAAAAACAAAAATTTGTTTGATGGAAAGGCTAACATTAGGTTTAGGGATAATCAGGATCGAACTGATGACTTCCACCACGTCAAGGTGATACTCTACCACTGAGTTATATCCCTTCCCTACCCTCATCTGGAAGGAAAACTAACTGATTAATAATAACTTACCAAAGGGTTGAGAGACTCACCACCACTATTCCACTATTTTATTTCGAACAACTTGAAGCCAGACCTTCTTTTCACACTACTACGAAAAGAAAGAATGAGAAAGATTGGATACTATTCTGAGTGAATCCTATCGAAAATAGTATTTACTATTTTTAAAAATCAGAGCTACTTTTATATATTTTTGCATTCAAAAGTTCCGATGTGTTTCCACCCGAAAATGAACAAATTCCTTTTCTCAGGAACACGCACATACAGGATCCATCATTACATAACAGAAAAGAGAAGACCCTATGCAACCGTTAACTACTTAATGTAAATACATTGAAGTCCTACCAGAACATAGTTTTTAACTAGCATCACTATCCTCTCGCCTAGCAGACAAATATTTACCTACATGGATGGAAATACTTCTTGATCTGGATCGATGTGAGAGTACAACTACATTTCCAAAATCCATGTTGTCTCTTCGGAACAGGTTGACCTCTTCGCTCTCTCGTGGTACAATCCTCTTCCCGCTGAACCCTCACTTTTCCACCGGTTCACAGAAATAGGACTGATGCCAGCAGTTCATCAGTTTATCATAGGAGATAGGAGAAAGGACTCACCGAGCCGGATCACTAGGTCAGAAAGAACTTTATTTTCTGTATACTTTCCCTGGCCATATCGATTGCTATTCCCAAGCCTTACGCAGTCGAATAGATATAGATATCCCTTAAACATAGGTCATCGAAATGATCTTGGGCAACCCCAACCAAAGCACGAAAGCCAAGATTTTTCATCAAATTGATTCCTGTTCGAATTCGAACAGTGTATAACCACATGGATAAGCTCACATTAACCCGTCAATTTCGAATCCTGTTATTTGGAGGAATGATACATCGAGATATCAAGAAGGAATTAGCATGTAATAATATCGATTCATACAAAATAGTCTTCAGACGCTATACTTATAGGATAGGAATAGAGAAGGAAGAGGAAATCCTGAAGATTTTTTCATAATCTTTTTGACCGGAAAAAATTTGATTCATTAGTGTTTGGTTGGAATACAAAAACGTTTTTGACTTAATTAGTTAAGGAAGGGAATATGAAAATTCTCGAACAACGAAAATAATCCAATTTATCCTACTTTGAAAGAATTGAACGAGAAGCCGTATGAGGTGCAAATCTCATGTACGGTTTTGTAGAGTGACAGTGAAGAAAACTTATCTGTCAACTTTTCCACTATCACCCCCAAAAAACCAAACTCTGCTTTACGTAAAGTTGCCAGAGTACGATTAACCTCTGGATTTGAAATCACTGCTTATATACCTGGTATTGACCATAATTTACAAGAACATTCTGTAGTATTAGTAAGAGGAGGAAGGGTTAAAGATTTACCCGGTGTGAGATATCACATTGTTCGAGGAACCCTAGATGCTGCCGGAGTAAAAGATCGTCAACAAGGGCGTTCTAGTGCGTTGTATATTCTTACTTATCTAAGACTTGTATCATTTCATGATGATGCCATGTGAATTGCTAGGAACATGTGAAGTATATGGCTAACCTAATAACGAACGTTTTGTAAGGGGACTAGAGCAGGCTACCGTAAAAAAAAAAAACGATCTTATTTTTAAGGAGATTCGGAACTATTATCTGTCCAAGGTTCAATATCGAAATCATTTTCGAAGTTTTCCCTGATTGTTTCAACAGAAAATTCAAAATACCTTGACCTTTTTAGAACAGGTTCGAGTCAAATAGCAATGATTTGAAACACTTTTTTTATCCACTTTGTGAACCTAAGGACTTAATCGTATAGATATGTGAAATACAAGATTTCCAATCATAGCAAAAGAAAGGGAACGGATACTCAATCGAGAGTGAGTAAACAGAATTATATGCATAAAAAATAGATCTTATCTATGCAGATATAATCATGTGGAAAGCCGTATTCGACGAAAGTCGTATGTACGGTTTGGAGGGAGATCTTTTATACCTTTAGAGATCTACCCTACAATATGGAGTCAAAAAGCCAAAATAAATGATTTATTTTTAGCCTTTATGAAATAGATTCTTGAACCTTTTTCACACTCATGTCACGACGAAGTACTGCAGAAAAAAAAACTGCAAAATCCGATCCTATTTATCATAATCGATTAGTTAACATGGTGGTTAACCGTATTCTGAAAAACGGGAAAAAATCATTGGCTTATCGAATTCTTTATCGATCCATCAAAAATATTCAAAAAAAGACGGAGAAAAATCCACTATCTGTTCTACGCCAAGCAATACGTAAAGTAACTCCCAATGTAACAGTAAAAGCAAGACGTGTGGGTGGATCAACTTATCGAGTTCCCATTGAGATAAGATCTACACAAGGAAAAGTACTTGCCATTCGTTGGTTATTAGGGGCATCTCGAAAACGTCCGGGTCGAAATATGGATTTCAAATTGAGTCACGAATTAATGGATGCTGCCAGAGGGAATGGCAATGCTATACGCAAAAAGGAAGAGACTCATAGAATGGCAGAGGCCAATAGAGCTTTTGCACATTTCCGTTAATCCATAAACAAGATCGAGATCTACCTATCTATATAGTGAGTGGATCTACATATCCTGTTGGGAAGGCTTGCTTAAGGAATAAGGAGATAGATTATGGAGGAATATTCGATCCTATTCATGATAATTATGTAAATCTCCTATTCCGAAAATTGGAAGTTGGAAACTATTTCTACTCTTTCGGAGATTGAAAGAAATTACTAATTCATGATCTGGCATGTACAAAGTGAAAACTTCATTTTCAGTTATACCCTGAGATGATTTGAAAGAGTTTAATTTGCTTTTCTCCCATGTAAGTTCTCTTTCCCCGGCCAGAATGTATCCTGATTCTCGGCCTAATTCTTCATTATCGATTTAATCCCTGATCAAGAAAGAAGATATAGCTTGGTCCTATTTAATCTCTTTAACAAGTTTAGTAATGAGCATAGTGGTCTTATCATTTCGATGGAGAGAAGAACCTATGATCAGCTCTTTGGGTCATTTTCGAACGAACAAATTCAACGAAATATTTTTATTCATCAATTTATTACGTTCAACCTTATGTGTTCCTCTATCCGTGGAGTACATTCAATGTACAGAAAAGAAATAACTATAACAGAGTTTCTTTTTTTCGTATTAACAGCTGCTCTAGGAGAAATTTTTTTACATGGTGCTAATGATTCAGCCTCATAGCTTTAGAATGTTTCAGTTCATTTTCTTATCTTTATTATCTATTATATTTATATACCCGGAGAGATGTACGCCTCAATCCAATGAGGCTACTATGAAATATTTACTTATGGGTGAGGCAAGTTCTTCCATTTTGGTCTATGGTCTTTCTTGGCTATATGGTCTATCCGGGGGAGATATTTAGCTTTAAGAAATAGTAAATGGTCTCATGGATATACAAAGAAATGTATAACTCTCTATCAATTTGGATTTCGCTTATATCCATAACTGTAGGAATTGTATCCGAGCTTTCCCCAGTCCCTTTTCATGCAAGGACCCCTGACGTATATGAAGGAGTGCAATTCGTTCTACAAATTACAAATTATTACCCCAATAATAAAATAGAGTGAGATATCTCTCTTTCTTTTTTAGAGATGTTTCTATCTCTCAAAACTTTATGGAAATGTAGAAAAGAGAAATAAAAGGACTTTAACCCCTACCTCCCACTCGGGTCAAGACATCAATCACTTTTACTAAAAAAAAAGTTTTTTGCAATATTTTTTTGTCAAAAGAACAATTAAGGTAAAGCAAGGTCAAAAAAAACTAATTAACAAAGATATTTTGTAAGAAGGATTGGTAATACTTTCTATTTATTTAAAAGATTTGGTCTTATACATACGCGAGGAAAGTAATAAAAAAAGAATCAGATTATTATGTTATTCTTACTTAGGAGCCGTGCGAGATTCGAGTCCCATGCACGGTTCTGAATGAGAGAAAGGAGTGAGGGATCCTCTTTTCGAAAAAACTCTCCCTCCCATTCCAGTCGTTGCTTTTCTTTCGCTCCGGAAATAGCTGCTACAGCCACTCGAATCGAATTTTTGATGTTCGTTCTTAATGGCTTCTATTTAATTGAAAAAGAAAAAATGTTCAGTCATCTTCTTGATGTATATTAAATATCAATGAAAATAAAAAATAAAAAGAAAAAATTGGATTATATATTTTATGAACCTATATGACCGATCGATATCAATATTCCAATACGCTATCTCTATTAATTAAACATATCATGATATATATAATAGATATATATCCTATTCATGGAATAGGATTCACTTTTGGAATGCCTTGATGGTGAAATGGTAGACACGCGAGACTCAAAATCTCGTGCTTAAGAGCGTGGAGGTTCGAGTCCTCTTCAAGGCATAATATTTATCATGCTTATTGAATGAGCAATTCAATGGCAAATATCGAATTAGATTCTCTCAATAGCAATAGACTGAGATGGGATAGATTCCCCTCGTATCAACAGATACGAGGTATTCCGACAATTACCTACAAGTTTAAGCTATTAGAACAGGACAACGGATCACAGGAAGTATCTTGTCTTGGCGATCTTCTCTATCTAATGAGGAATCCCTTCCGAAATGGTCCGGCCTTGTATTATGAGGTATATTTCATTAAGGACAAAGATTTCAAATAATTTTTATTGACCATGAATGATTGACCATATACTCCAAAATCTTGCAAAATCCGGGAGTTGTGACCGAACCTCCACAACTATATCCGGATCCTGTAACTCTATGATGAAGGATCCTTTCCTCTCCTCCGAATAGTGTGAGAAGAGAGAATGCCTAGAACCGAAATCGAGGAGATAAGGAGTAAGCATAGGTTAGTAGATAATATCTCATTAGGTTAAAGAGAATTGGCTTGTCTTTACTATGCTTACTCTTACATGGTCGAGATCTCGGATTGAGGAACCTATCTTCACATTAAAAAGATATCAAGTCTTTTTTTTCCTCCAACATACTTACTATTCTTTGATAATACTAGGAAAGGATTCATTATAGGATCTGAAATTGAAGCTAGAACCTCTCATTGGTTTCCTGCCCGGTCAATTTTGTTTTACTTAATTCCATATTCCTTCCATTGCTTTTTTATCGATGGTTACAAATTGGTTGATGTGAAATCTTGATCCTGTTGTATTAATTGAGTGTTCAATTTCATTAGGAAAAAGCCATTTCTTCTCCAACAATGTCTTTGTCATTCGATCCAATAGCATTCTGTTAGATAGGAACAGATTTGATAAATATTGATAACTCTCGAATAGAGTATTATAAAGAAAAGATTCATTAGATAATAAACTATTGGTTCCGAGCCATCTTTGGCGATGAATTAACAATTCGAAGCGGTCAACCCTTTCTCCCGGATTTTCGATCAACCAACGTTGATATGTAAATAGAGGAGAATATGGCTGCATACGTTCCAATCGGATACCGATTGCTTGAATGCGTTTGAAATCCTCGATATGTTCCTTTTCTACAAGAGACAATTGTTTCCACGAATTCATGACCAATCCGGTCATGGATTTTGAATTATATCTACGAAAAGCACCTTGGAAACTTTTTTTAGGGAAAAAACCGGGTTTTTCTATTCTTCTCATTGAACCATAAGTAATATAGAGCCTTTTCAGCAGTTCTTCATTTGCGAAAAATTCTCGGCGTGAAAAAACAAGGCGCTGCTCTTGAAATAGGAACGGATCCCAAAGAAATCGTCTTCCTAGAAAGAACATTGGTTTCTTAGAGGCTCTATATTGCATCGGATTCGGATATTGTATAGAAAATTTAGATCTTCCCATCTGCCCTTGTTTAAACGATCCGAACTGATACGAAGATCTCAATTCATTGGTTCTTTTTGTACGATCGAATCGATTACTGCGAAGAAAACTAAGACGCCAAATCCTAGGAGCCCAAACAATGTTATCAATTAATTCTTCATCCATATCGCTAGCCATTAGTGTTGCGTCGAGAGTTTTTTGTAGAAACTTCAATTCATATTCTTTCAGAAATCGTATAATATCTAGATTATTTATTGTTTTGGGCTGAGGAGAAAATGTGATTTGATCCTTATCGGACTTACCCCGACATATTCCTAACCATGGAAACTCCACCAGAAGACTTTCTAAAAGACTAGAAGCTAGATTGAAATCATGCTCAGCGAATCTATCAAGAGAAATCCAATTCTCTCTATTTCGTTCCGATATAGACCACGAATCTCGAGCCGCTGATCCGGCCAAGCAACCCAAAATATGGGGGAGTATGGTCAATTCCTTCATAGTTGTTTCGGCAATCGAAGGTTCTAAATACCATTCGGACAAATAAGAAAACCTTTTCTTCCATAATTCCTTTTTTGTAGATAGAGGATTCATGGGAGAATTTCTTCTAAGTGTATTTTGTATAACAGCCTTTCCTATCTTGTAGAGAATTCTGTCGTCATTTTGACCGAATCCAACCTGATTATCTATAGATTGCAAAATCCAAGTTTGCCTATAAAAAGCTGATCGAATTGTATTAGTGTCTATAACTGATTTCTTTCGGGTAATACTAATTGATAAGGCTTCATTGGCAAGTGCTGCTAGATCTCGTGCATCAGAACCTATGGTTTTAGATCCAAATTCATCGGTACAGGACAACTCTTTTTCCGAGTAGAACCCTTTGCTACGTAAAAGAATGGGAAATTCCCTTTGTCGTTGTGGGATAACAAGCATTCGAATATTGATCGATCTATCTAATCGATTTGGAGCTATTAGAGCTGGATCCACTTTTTTGGGGATATGAGTCGAAGCAATAACAAGAATATTTCTAATCGAATCTTTCTCATCATCTCTAGAGATATGGTTCACTAATAAACCGAGGAAAAAGGAATTGAAGTCTGAATCAAGGACATTCAGTTCATGAATGTTTGGAATCCATATTATGCAAGGAGACATTCTTTTCGCCAATTCGAAGGTAAGATCGAATTGTTCCATTTTTTCTTTCACCGAATTCTCAAAATCAGGATCAATACTTTTAGTATCAGGGTAATTTAAATATTCACTATACAATAACTTGTTCAGAGATATTCTTATTAAAGGAACATAAGAGTCTGCTGCTAGACCTTTTACCAAATAGGATCGGCCAGTTCCCATAGGACCTATCAATAAAATCCCTTTGGAAAGTAATGATCCTGTGTGGAGTGAGAAAGGGCTTCCATGAAATATGGAGTTGGTTGGACACAATATTTGTGAAGAGGTAATCTTCTGACAAAAGGCAAGGAATACCGATCTTTCTGCTAAACAAATTTGATCGAACTCGTAATTCATTAGATCTTTTTGATAAGTGTGGGCCAAATATCGTAAGTTAATAAGTCCCGGCTGTCCAGTGACTTGATAACCAAATTCATTCTTGAATAAATTATGACTGTAAGTCAAATTCGATTCAAATTGAGAAATGTTTTTTCCCGTCATTAGAAATTGAACTAGTAATTCTATCTCTCTTTCGGAGATATCCATGCTAGAACACAATCTGCTCAACTCTCTTATTCTAGTTATAGTTATAGGCGAATCAAGCTTTCTATTCTTCATCTTCTTCTTCATAGAAGAAGAGCTGGATGTGTCATCAACGGAATGAGCCATTAGTTTTTGAAACTCGATCACGTATGACGGATCCTTTAAATACTTGATTAGTTCAAATTCTATCTTTAATTTGATAAAGGCTAAGGAAATCACTTTAAAATATTGAAGAACGAAATACCCAAGTACGAAAAAAGGGATAACAATCCCATATTCATACCCCCGAACATTTAGTAATCTCAGATGTACCCATATGAATGACTTCTCTCGATCATTAGTTTCCTCTATGAAACAATCCTCGCAGGAAGACAAAAAATGATTAAAAGGATTCGTTAGAAACAAAAACTTATTAAGAAGATTCGTTCTAAATCTAAAACTCAATTTCAAAAGATTCGTTCTCAATTTCCATTGTATAGGTTCCCATAATGGATGAGAAAGTTCCCACAAGATATTCAATTTAAGCATAATATTATGCATAATATTATGCTTAATATTATGCTTAATATATCGCAAAATAGATACAAATTGATTACTGCCATGTAGCAATATCTCCGGAAGAGCATCTAAAAGTATATTTTCAATATATTTAGACCATGCAGGAGTAAAAAACCATGGCATATAGGTTTTTAACAAATCCCATTTTGAAAAAATACTATCTATTCGAGAGATCCTATAAATTTCCTGTTTCTTAAAACGTTCATTAAAACGCGGTAATGGTATAATTTTCCGTTCCTCTTTAGATGAATTAGAAAGGGTACTCCTCTCATCTATGCCTTTGTTTCCAATTATGTTTTTGGAACTTTCGGTTACAAACCAATCTTGAATATGATGAAGCATTTCCTGGTTCTTATTGGGAAAGATTTCGGATAGTAAATCCTCTTTATAAGATCGAGTTTGAATAAGATCCATGTTTGAACTGAAACCCTTTTTAAGGTATTGATCGAGGTTGTTTTCTTCTGAATCGGATCTATTGAAAAAAAGCTGGCAAAAAGTTTGATCCAAATTAACTATTTTTTTTCTTGTTAAAGGCGTTGTAGAAATCTCTTCGATCGAGGAAAGATATATCTTGTCACGAACGAATGGATTCAATCGAGTTAGTAAATTGAAGGATCTGTACAAGTCATAGATTAATACAAACGTTTGGTCACCACTTCGTTTTCGTTGTAAATATTTAGATAAGAATATGTTAGATACTTGTGACTGGATGAATGAAATAGGCTCTTTCTCTAAGTTAATGGGTCCTATGTCACCAATGGGCAAAGAAGAGAGATTGGTGTGGATGGACAAAAGATTGAATAATTGTCCATATGTAAGATTCTTCCTTTTTATATGAATCCTTTCCATATAAGAAGGTAATCTCTTCCTATAATTTGACCAAGGATTATGCAAATAATCAAAAAATTGGAACGTATTTGCTCTGTGAAAAGAAGCTCTCAATGAGCTCTGATCAGATAGTTTCACGGAATTCAACCAATTGTCTCGATTGTCGGATATCGTTGAAAAATAAGTGTTATCGAATGATTCCATGCGATTCTTTTCATTATCGAATAAGTCAGTAATCAATGGATTAATCGGTATCTCATTCGGAATAAATGGTGCAATTGTTCCTTCATCGATCAATAAATTTGATCTTTGTGAAAGATTATGGTCATCTAAAAGAAAAAGAAAAGGTTTTAATTTTTTTAAATGAACGATTAGATTACCAATTGGTTCCAACAACTTATTTAATAGTTTATAATTAAGACTTTCGAGCTCATGAAAGCGAAAATCCAAAATTGAAATGAAAATATTGAACTTAGAATTTAACTTCGAACTGATATCGAACTTCGAATTTAATTTCTTCACAGTACTTTTAAAGAGGTGAGAAAACGGGGAAGAAAACTTTAAATAATCTTTGTTGGGATTTACAGACCAACCAATTGAATCGAAAACTATTTGAAAATAGTTTTGTTTAGAAAAAATATGTTTCAAAGATTTCATAAAGTATTCGGTCTGATTGGACCATTTGTACACATTCAAATTCCGATGGATATGTTTATCCGTTCGAATAATAGAATGCTTGAACCATTCTCTCTGACTTTTTCTCCAATTTGATGAATGCCGGCCAATTGTATCTTTCGTTATATTATTAAAACTTTCATTTTCTATCCAATTTGTTCGAATTTGATCCTTTAAATTGCGACTGAACCTATTTATAAAATAGAATATATTGAATGCATTTTCCGAATATCCGACAATCTTATATCGAATCGATTCATACCAATTCAAAGCTTCATTTCTATAATTGTTAAGAGGGGTTCCTATCTCCAAGCAATTTTTTAAATCGATTTGGCTAAATTCTTTGTTGATTATTTGATCTAAATATTCATCTTCTTTACCAGTAATATTGAGTAAGACCCATAAAGATTTATTCTTCAATTTATCTCTGTGGTTGAAGATCCAATTCAATCTCAACGATCCATTCTTGTTGATTTCATATAATGTATTCATGTGATGATCAATATCAAGGGAATTTTTATAATGAACCCGACTAGGCTTAGTTATTGATAGAATGAATTGATCTGTTATTTCAAGAACGATTTTTTTCGTTTTCGATCTCAAATTGTTGTGCAATATGTACTTTCCTTTGCTTTGATCACAGAATGCAGAAGATTGATTCCAAGGCAGAGGCAAATTCCGCTTTATAGATCGAATACAATCGGATCGGTTCATATAACTTGGCTTTCTAAGAATATTACATCCGGGATCTGATGAAATAGTACCATTCGAGGAAGGATTTTCAATTTCAAAATATGTTTTGATCTTCCATAGATCAACTATCCTATTCATTAATAAATTGGATTTTGAATCCCTGAAATCTTGGAAAAAAACATCTTGTTGTCTTTTCAATAACCTTTTTAATAAGTGAAAATCTTCAATGGTCTTCTTAGTAGCACTAGGGCCACCCATAGACGGCTCATCTATTGGCAATATGTAAAAAAAAGAATAACGAATTGATTTTGTAAAATTATCAATGAATCTTTTCCTTTTCTTTGGAAAGGAATTATCTTCCATATATCTTTTATCTTCTGTTGCCCAAGAGATTGGAGAATATTCTGATAAACACTTTGAGGACAAATAAAATTCTATTTTTTTTTGTTCTTTTTCAATAGGAAAAAGATCCCAAAGAATTGATCTTTCTCTTCGTTGTTCAATCTCCGTTTTATCTCTTGTGAATGGATCTTCGCAAAGATCTTTTTCAGGTTCCCAATACCCATTTTCGGTTGAATTGAGAGTCGAATCGATCTTCGAATTGATATCTTTCCCATCCTTCTCTGAATGAGTTTCGCTCAGTCCTTTATTTTCCGAGATTATCTCATCCTTCTTGTTCATGTTCCTGTCATATCCTGAATTGAAACTAATGGGATTGGAATGCTCTATGGATCGATTGTAAGATCTTTTCAATTGGAAAGAAAGGAAAAGATGTGGAAATATAAACCAATTTTTAGTGAAAGGGTTTAAATATTCTTCTTTTTCATTTCCAAGTTTCATAAAGTTTATATGTATAGGAAAGAGTTTCATCGAATAGAAATTTTTTCTATCAATCATACTACTTTTATGATTGAATTGATATATAAGGACCGATAATGTAAGTACTACTACACCTTTGATCAAAAAATATGGGTTACTTTTACGTAGATCGCGTAAAAGTAACGTACTGACAATCCTAAGGTCAAAGAGCTTTATAAGGCGCTCCCGATGGGAAAGGATTTGAATTAACAATCTCACCAAATTGGATTTGGTCCATGGATTGCATAGAAATTGATAGCTTTGTATCTCCTCCAATTTCACTATCCAGGATCTTCTTTTTTTCATTTTTTACCCTCCCCTTCTTTTTTCATCCCAATAAATAGACTATTTGATTTTAATATAATTGAAAGCTCATGTAAACCAACCAATACTATTATACAACATGGATAGATAGAAATGAAATATACCGCATAGATAGATATTCTACCACATAGAATAGTATTCTACTACATAGATAGATATTCTACCACATAGAATAGTATTCTACTACATAGATAGATATTCTACCACATAGAATAGTATTCTACTACATAGATAGATATTCTACCACATAGATAGATATTCTACCACATAGATAGATATTCTACCACATAGAATAGTATTCTACTACATAGATAGATATTCTACCACATAGATAGATATTCTACCACATAGATAGAATTTTTTCACTTAAATATGAAAATAAAAAAGAATCGGATTCTTTTTTTTCTCTTATTTTATGGGCGAACGACGGGGATTGAACCCGCGTGTGGTGGATTCACAATCCACTGCCTTGGTCCACTTGGCTACGTCCGCCCTGGAAAAACAAACCAATTGTCTCTATCTATGGTCATTTCTTCTAGGTCAACGAACTCACGTTTGTATGTGGGTCGGTCTGACAGGGGATCAAAGCAAGATCAACGACTAACTCCCAACCAACTCTTGAACAAGTTGTTCGGTCGTGGACCTCTGTCAAATGTCTATTGATAATACTTGACATGAATCAAATATGAGAGAATGTGGGTCCCGAACTACCCAATTTCAGATCCGAGTCTATACTCCATATTAATGAGTATGTTTATGATCTTTATCCAGCATCCATGGCTGAATGGTTAAAGCACCCAACTCATAATTGGCGAACTCGCGGGTTCAATTCCTGCTGGATGCAGAGGAACTGCACATATATCCATTCCATAAATAATGGAATGGGAAAAAGGATGAGGAATAACAACAAATATTTGAAGAATACAAAACCTTTCCATAAAATGAAATGAAAGGTTTTGTATTCTAATCAATATACGGTAACAATCTATCGGAGTA